TTGTTTCTCCTTAATTTTATTAAAATTTTGAATCTACTCCTTCGAAGAAAAGAAAATAAGTCTCTTGAAATTTTGAACCTCCGATTGTATACGAACGAGAGGAATGTTGAAAAGTCACTACGAACCCGAAACATACCATTGGAAAGTGATTCAGTAATTAAACCTTCATGAATCCATTTTTGTTCTTTCATTCCAGGTAACCCCTTTTATTATCAACTCATGGAGTAGGAGTGATATTAGACAACCCTTCCTCTTTTTTCAAAAAAAAAATAGGAAGTTTTCCTACGGATGCAATTCGTAGATCATAAAGATCACCATATATATAACAAAATTTCTCCCCCGATTCCTTCTAGTCGAGCCTCTCGGTCTGTCATTATACCTCGAGAAGTCGAAAGAATTACAATACCCATTCCTCCTAAAATCCTAGGAATTCGTTGATGGTTGGAATAGATTCGTAGGCCGGGTCGGCTGATACGTTTTAAAACAGTTCTATATGGCCCTTTTCTATTCCTTCTATGTCGCAGAGTTGAAACCAAGAAATATTTCTTGCTTACTCGATGTTTTCTCACATTTTCGATAAAGCCTTCGCGTAGAAGTATTTTAACAATGTTTTCAGTGATATTTGTAGATGCTATTCGAACCGTTCCTTTTTTATCCATGTCAGCATTTCGTATAGAAGTTATTATTTCGGCAATAGTGTCCCTACCCATGATGAACTATAATTATTGGTGCCTCCGGGTTTTTATATAATCAGCATGCTCTACTCTTTTTTTTTCATGAATTATTAAAGGTATATGCGTGAGAAACAATCTACTAATGCATTCTACTAATTAATGGAATCTAATTCAGTTCAGATATCTTACTATGAACCTCCCTTTTTTTATGTTTTATTATGTTTTCATCTATTAGTATTTATTTAGAATCTATTTATAATACCTCAGGAGCTAATGAGACTATTTTAGTAAAATTCAACTGTCTCAATTCCCGAGCGATCGCACCAAAAACTCGAGTTCCTTTGGGATTTCCTTCTTGATCAATGACAACTGCTGCATTGTCATCATATTGTATTATCATACCATTGTCACGTTTGAGTTCTTTACATGTACGTACAATTACAGCTCTGATCACTTCTGATCTTTGTAGAGGCATATTGGGAACTGCTTCTTTGATTACAGCAACAATAACGTCACCAATATGAGCATATCGGCGATTACTAGCTCCTATGATTCGAATACACATTAATTCTCTAGCCCCGCTGTTGTCCGCTACATTTAAATAGGTCTGAGGTTGAATCATATCATTCTTATTATTTTTCTCTTTTTTCTTTCAATGCTAACTAACTAAAGGGCGAAGAAAAAAAGAAGAAAGATTGTTTGTCCAGAAATAAAAAAACTGCGGTTTTTTCATCACAAGGCCCCTTTCCTTTCGTTCCATATCCCTATCCCGCAATAACGAATTGAGTTCGTATAGGCATTTTGGACGCAGCTATAGAAATAGCTTCTCTGGCTACAATTTCTGATACTCCACCCATTTCATAAAGTATTCGACCCGGTTTAACGACGGATACCCAATATTCGGGAGATCCTTTCCCCGAACCCATACGTGTTTCGGTAGGCCTTACTGTAACAGGTTTGTCTGGAAATATACGTACCCATATTTTTCCACCACGACGCGCATATCGTGCCATGGCTCGTCGCCCCGCTTCTATTTGTCTAGATGTGATCCAAGCGGGTTCAAGTGCCTGAAGGGCGTATCCGCCGAAACAAATTCGATTGCCTCGATAAGATATTCCCTTCATTCTTCCTCTATGTTGTTTACGAAATCTGGTTCTTTTGGGGTTATAGTTGATGGTTGTTTCTCAATGCCATCTCTACTGCAGAACTGGACATGAGAGTTTCTTCTCATCCAGCTCCTCGCGAATGAAACGATTAAATAATATTGTATATATTTTGAATTGAATGAATAATGAATCATGGAATTTTTTGAGATATAATCTGTCACGTACACGTAGGAATAAAATAAAATGATAAATTCCATTTTATAATTAATGAATCTTCATTTATTTTTACCTTTATTTTATTTATTTTTATTGAATTGCCCAAAACTTAGCAATCCAGTAAGGCTTTCGCGGGCGAATATTTGCTCTTTCAACATCCCTTTCATTCGTAGGGGCGTTCCATGACCTATCAGAATAAATGAATTGGTTCTTGGCTCGTTCCGCCATCCCACCCAATGAATCATTAGGATTCGTTTTCAAGGGAATCTTCCTCAGTCACAGGTTCTGTCGTTCCCATCGCTTCTCGATTAATGACTAGGCCCGAACTCTGCAATGGAGCTCCTAATAAAATTTGTTCCTGAATCAATCTTCTCAGTCTTTATTGACTCGGCGCTCTTTATTCTTTTTTATTTTTCGTATAAATTGTATTCATATTCATCGAATCTAATTATTAATTATGGACGAATACATTAATGCTTTATTACATTGCCTTTTATAAGATAGTTCATAGACCATACATATTGGAATCATATATCATTGCTATTCTTTTTCTTTCTTTCTCTCACCCCTCCATTTATCCATATCCCTTTGTTTTTGCTTCACAACCTTATAGATTGATTTTTCTTTTATGTAAAAAAAAATGCTTCAGTTGCTACAACAATATGATCAATACATCATATAGCGACTGGTTCCTTGGATCCAGATAATACGAAGCAATGAGCTGGTTATTAGTTATATAGTTATTAGTTCATACTAGGGGATGGCCCTTTGTTTTTTAATCCTAACCTAACTCTAAATAAAAAACCAACGAGTCACACACTAAGCATAGCAATTATATGGAGATGGAGTCAATCGAATTGTTATTCAACCCTATAGAATTAAGAATTCGAAAAAATTCTCATTTTTTTGATTGAACGGAAAAAAATGAACGAGTTTGTGATTTTTTATTCAATTGCCGGATGGATGGAACAGAAAGACAACGAAAGGCCCATTATTCCTCGTCTGCAAATATCCAAATTTTGATTCCTAATGCCCCATAGATAGTTCGAACTGTATAGGAACAATAATCAATTTTGGCTCGAATGGTTTGTAGGGGAACCCTACCTTCTCTGATCCATTCGACACGTGCTATTTCCTTTCCGTCGATACGCCCTGCAATTTGTACTTGAATTCCCTTTGTATCTGCTTTTTCAGTTAATTCAATAGCTTTTTTCATTGCCTTTCGAAACGAAACTCTATTCTTTAATTGTTCGGCTATAAATTCTGCAAGAATATTAGGTTGTCCATACGGTTTTTCAACTCTTGTGATAGCAATGTTAAGTTTTTGGTTCACAGAATTAAATTCTTTTTGTGCATTGCTCTGTAATTCTTCAATTCCTCGCGGGCTGCCCTCTATGAACAATTTTGGGAATCCCATATATATTATGACCTGGATCAGATCGATTCTTTTTTTAATCTTTATGCGTGCAATTCCCTCGGCACCCGAGGATATTTTCCTATTTTTTTGTACATAATTCTTGATACAATCCTGTATTTTTTGATCTTCCTGGAGACCCTCGGAATAACTTTTTGGTTGTGCAAACCAAACAGAATGATGACTTTGGGTTGTACCAAGTCGGAAACCGAGTGGATTTATTTTTTGTCCCATAGCACCTCGCTATCTCTATAAGGCCATATCATTTCTCTATTAGCCCACGTCATTCTGTTACGATATAGCATATGATCCATCATATATAGATACCTCTCTCTGACATCTTTATACTTATCTTTATATACCCATCCATATTTTCTTAACCATATGAAATAGTTTTTCTCTTTAGATGTATCTTTCAATACAATAGTTATATGACAGGTGGGTCTTTTTATCGGATAACTACGTCCTCGGGCTCGGGGTTTTAACTTTTTCATGCTAGTACCTTCATTAACTTCGGCTTGACTAATGATTAAAGCCGTTTCGTTGAATCCCATATTGTGACTAGCATTTGCTGCTGCAGAATAAACTAATTTTAAAATGGGATAACACGCTCGATAAGGCATGAGTTCTAGTATCATAAGTGTTTCCTCGTAGGGACGCCCACGAATCTGATCAATTACTCTTCGCGCTTTATGAGCAGACATACGTATATGTTGACCTAAAGCGTATACTTCTACATCTGGGTCACTCTTTATCATAAGGTTCACCTCCCACCAATAAACGATGAGCACCCATATCCACTTTATTAATTAATATATTAACGACGAGATTTATTATCGTTTCTCGCATGCCCCCGGAAATTCAGAGTAGGTGCAAATTCTCCCAATTTGTGACCTACCATACGATCTGTTATATAAATAGGCAAATGTTCCTTTCCATTATGAATAGCAATTGTATGGCCGATCATTGTGGGTATAATGGTAGATGCCCGGGACCAAGTTACGATTGTATCTTTTTCTGCCCTCGTGTTGAGCTTCGCAATTTTTATCAATAAATGATTAGCTACAAAAGGATTTTTTTTTAGTGAACGTGTCACAGCTAATTACTCCTTTTTTTTTGTAAAGATGAGGAAACATATTCTATTTTCAATA